TCTTGCATGTGTAAGTTTACAAATAACTAATAGAAAGGCTAGGACCAAACCTATATGTTTATGGAGTGGGGAAGAACTCATCTAGGCATTTTCAGTGCCTTGCTTTAATATTAAGCTACATTAACCTATGTAATGGAGAAGCTTACTTGAGGGTATAAGTACAGATCTGGGGAGATGTCTGTCTAAGGAAGGCGAATCTTTAAAGTAAGGGGATACGACCTTACGGGTGGTGTAGGTTATAATATTTGGCTTTAGGATACTGTTAAGTTTATATATATTATGGTGTTATTATTCTTGTTTTTGGGGTTTGGCAAGAAATTTTATTAATATCCATAATTTAGACTTAATGGGGGGTAAGGGGGGTTTGTGGAATAAAATTAATATAGTATGCGTATGCGTATGCGTATGCGTATGCGTATGCGTATGCGTATGCGTATGCGTATGCGTATGCGTATGCGTATGTCCTGTGACCATTAACTTGTTTAACGCTTTAGATCTAAATTAATTTCCGAAGTCCATAAGTTACTGTGAGTTGTACATTTTTATGTCCTTGAACCATTAACTTGTATGTACCAGCTTCTCATTATGCGGGTTTAGGGTGTACATTAAAATGTCCGTCTGGATTGAAATGTTCCGGTCGGGGCCTTTGACGGCCAATGTTGAGTCCAAGCATCCCTTAAAAATTAAAAATACCAGGGGTATGACATCACAGTTATGCCGCGGCATGGGCTGATTAGTCATGATTCCATCGAGATGTCTTATTTAAGAGGAACGAGTGAGCGATTTTGGTTGTATGTGCCTGAAGAAAGAACCAGATGCCGTTTACGACCCAGTATAGAAACCCCCACTTTTTATGGGCCTGGGACAAGAAGAGAGTTACTTGCTAGGCGGGTTGTTGGTTTCACGGAGGTAGGTAGATTATGGGATTGGTATTGGTTGTGGATAGTCATGTTGTCTAGGATTTATTAAATTTAATGGGGTATGTACGATCACGCATTTCATGTATTATGTAATATTAATCTATATATGTACATGCTTAATATTCATGTGGGAGTTAATTTAATGTACAGTTATACATAGAATGTATTATGTAAAGTTAATCTATATATGTACATGCTTAATATTCATGTGGGAGTTAATTTAATGTACAGTTATACATAGAATGTATTATGTAAAGTTAATCTATATATGTACATGCTTAATATTCATGTGGGAGTTAATTTAATGTACAGTTATACATAGAATGTATTATGTAAAGTTAATCTATATATGTACATGCTTAATATTCATGTGGGAGTTAATTTAATGTACAGTTATACATAGAATGTATTATGTAAAGTTAATCTGTATATGTACATGCGGCGGGGAGGGTATGGATTATTATATCTCTATAACATAGTATTATGTAAATTTAGTGCTTAAATAGTACTTGAAAGTTTTAAAATACATGAATAAGTAAAATTTCAGGAGATAGTTTAACTAGAATATCAGCTTTGGGTGTTGATGGTGGGGCATAAGCCTCTCTCTTGAGTCTTTGGGGGAATTATTTTTTCCCCTTCTCTGGTTTACAAGACCAGAATAATTGATATACTACATAGACTCTTCATTTTAATAGGTGATTTTCTATTAGGCTGGTAAGTGGTATTAGGATAATAATAATAGAGAAATAAAGGATTGATGCCAGTTGGCCAATAATAACATATGGATATTCAACGGGTTGTCCTCCGATTCATGTTAAGGTAAAGAGGTCTGCTGTTAATAGTCAGAATAGACATTGACTTAAGGGGCGGAAAGTTATGCTGCGTTGTTTAGAGGTGTGAAGTAGGGGAATGATAACTAAGATAAGAATTGATAGTACTAGAGCTAATACTCCTCCTAGTTTGTTTGGGATTGATCGTAAGATTGCGTATGCAAATAGAAAGTACCATTCTGGTTTGATATGAGGAGGGGTATTTAGTGGGTTAGCTGGTGTGTAATTATCGGGGTCTCCTAGTAGGTCGGGAGAAAATAGTACTAGGGTGATTAGGGCTGTGATTATTAATAGTAGGCCAAGAATATCTTTAATTGTGTAATAGGGGTGAAAGGGGATTATGTCTGTGTTAGCAGGAATTCCTGTTGGATTGTTAGATCCTGTTTCATGTAAAAATAGTAGGTGAACTATGACTATAGCTGCAATGATAAATGGAAGTAGGAAGTGGAAAGCAAAGAATCGGGTTAAAGTAGCCTTATCAACAGAGAATCCGCCTCAGATTCATTCTACAAGGTTTGTTCCAATATATGGGATTGCAGAGAGTAAGTTGGTAATTACGGTTGCTCCTCAAAAGGATATTTGACCTCATGGAAGTACATATCCCATAAAAGCCGTTGCTATGACAGCGAATAGTAGGATAACTCCAATGTTTCAGGTTTCTTTATATATATAGGAGCCATAGTAAAGACCTCGTCCTACGTGGAGATATAGGCAAATAAAAAATATGGAGGCTCCGTTTGCGTGTATGTAGCGTAGGATTCAGCCATAATTTACGTCTCGGCAAATATGAGTGACAGAATTGAAAGCTGTTGCAGTATCTGATGTGTAGTGTATGGCTAAGAATAATCCTGTTAGAATTTGTAATGCCAAGCAGATTCCCAGGAGGGACCCAAAGTTTCATCAAGATGAGATATTTGATGGAGCGGGGAGATCAATAAATGAGCTGTTAATAATTTTTACTAGGGGGTGAGATTTTCGAATGTTGGTCATTATTTGTTCTTGTAGTTGAAATACAACGGTGATTTTTCGTGTCACTAGTCGTGGATATGATCCATGCAGGAATAATGATAATTTATATTGTGTCTATTTTAAGTATTATTTTTGTAGTAGGCTTTTTAGGATTTTCTTCTAAGCCCTCTCCTATTTATGGTGGGGTTGGGTTAATTGCAAGTGGAGGGGTTGGTTGTGGTATTGTTGTAAGTTTTGATGGTTCTTTTTTAGGTCTAATGGTGTTTTTAATTTATTTGGGGGGAATATTAGTAGTTTTTGGCTATACTACAGCTATGGCTACAGAACAGTATCCCGAGGCTTGAGTTTCTAACGTAGTAGTACTTGGGTCATTTATTATTGGACTATTAATGGAGTTCTTATTAGTCCTATATGTGTTAATTGGTGAAAAGTTAGAAGTAGTATTTGAATTTAATGAAGTTGGAGATTGGGCTACTTATGATACGGGTGATTTTGGGGTATTTACTAAAGAGTCTATAGGAGTAGCTGCATTATATAGCTATGGAAGTTGATTAGTAGTTGTTACTGGTTGATCATTGCTTATTGGTGTGGTAATTATTCTGGAAATTACGCGTGGAAATTAAGAATAGCTAGGGTAATAATTATTGTAATAAGGAAAGATAGAAAGTAAAGTTTGATTAGTCCTTTTTGGCTGGATACTATAATTGAAGTATTTTGTTGAATTTTAGAGATTATTTTTGGTAATGTATTTTCTAGTCAAATTAGATCTAAGAGTATTGTGGCTGATTTTTGACTTATTAGTAGGCTTGTCAAGGGGCTTAGGCGATGCATGGTAAGTGGGAAGTACCCTAATATAGTAGAGAATTTAAATGTAGTTGAGGGGTGTTTGTGTTTAAAATTTTGAGTTATATAATTGAGTTCTAAGGCTATAGCAAAGCCGATTAGGGTTACAAGTAGAGCGGTTAGTTTTAGGTGTAGGGGTATAGTCATTTGGGGTACAGTTGAAGGTGTAATGTTGTTGGAAATGAAGAATCCTGCAAAAATGCTGCCAATTAGTAGGCGTGTAATAGGGTTTATTAGCAAGGGGTTGTTTTCATTGATTAGGATTAGAGAAGGAAATCGTGGTTTTCCGAGTAGCGCAAAGAAAATAATTCGAGTGCTGTAAACAGCTGTTAGTGAGGTGGCGATGAGGGTGATTAATAGGGCTCAGGCGTTTACATGGGACGTGTTGGCTGTTTCAATAATTAAGTCTTTTGAGTAGAATCCTGTTAGGAAAGGTATTCCTGTTAGTGCAAGGCTACCGATAATAAGAGCGGTAGTCGTAAAAGGAAGAGATTTAAATAATCCACCTATTTTTCGGATATCTTGTTCATCACTTAGGCTGTGAATAATAGAGCCGGAGCATAGGAATAATATAGCTTTAAAGAATGCATGGGTGCAAATATGAAGAAATGCTAAATGTGGTTGATTAATGCCAATTGTTACTATTATTAGGCCTAGTTGGCTTGAAGTAGAAAATGCTACGATTTTTTTGATGTCGTTTTGGGTTAAAGCACAGATTGCTGTAAATAGTGTGGTAATAGCCCCTAAACATAGGGCTAAAGATTGAATTATTTTGTTATTTTCTAGTAAAGGATAAAATCGAATTAATAGGAAAATTCCCGCAACTACCATTGTGCTAGAGTGCAATAGAGCTGAGACTGGTGTTGGGCCCTCTATAGCGGAGGGCAATCAAGGGTGTAATCCGAATTGAGCTGATTTTCCTGTAGCAGCTAGTAATAAGCCTGTTAGTGGAAGGGTCGTATTGTTAAGATTTAATATAAAAATTTGTTGAAGTTCTCATGAGTTTGAATTTGCTATGAATCATGCTATAGATAGAATAAAGCCAACATCTCCAATGCGATTGTATAGAATTGCTTGTAGTGCGGCTGTGTTTGCATCTGCTCGTCCATATCATCAGCCAATAAGTAGAAAGGATATAATACCGACTCCTTCTCAGCCGATGAAGAGTTGGAAGATGTTGTTAGCTGTGACTAAAATTAACATTGTTACTAGGAATATTAACAGATATTTGAAGAATCGGTTAATATTAGGATCTGAGTGTATATATCATATTGAAAACTCTATAATAGACCAAGTGATAAATAGGGCTACGGGTATAAATACTATAGAGAAAAAGTCTAATTTAAAGCTAAGGGATAGTTTTATAGTTTGGATTGTTATTCAATATCAATTTGAGATTATTATTTCTTGACCTGACTGGATAAATATGATAGTTGGAGGTACGCTAGCTATGAAAGAATAAAAAATTATTGTTTTAGCGTATTGGGGGTATGAGTAGTTATTGGAAGTAGACATAATGGGTAGGATAAGAATAATTAATGATAGCAATATTAGAGTAGAAAATAGGTTTATTACTTTTATTTGGAGTTGCACCAATTTTTTGATTCCTAAGACCAATGGATAACTTCTATCCTTTAAAAGTTAAAAAAGCCGTACTTTTAAATACGGAGGCATGAATTAGCAGTTCTTGCATTCTTTTTCGGTAAATAAGAATTTTATATTTCTATTTTTAGATTCACAATCTAATGTTTTTGTTAAACTATATTTACAGTATATAGTCCCCAGAATAATTTTGGGACTAACTATTAGTAGCAGTAGGGGTACAAGGTGAAGTGATATTAAAGTATTTTCTCGGGTGAAAGAGGGTTTGATATTGTGGATGTGATAGGTATATTTACCTCGTTGGGTTATAATTAGTATATAGAGTGTATATAGGGCGGTAATAACAATGTTAATCCCTAACAGAATGATGGAGAAGTTGGATCATGAAAATATAGATACTGTGACAAATAATTCCCCAATTAAATTAATAGAAGGAGGTAGAGCTAGATTCGTTAGGCTCGCTAAGAGTCATCAAGCTGCTATCAAGGGGAGAATTATTTGTAAGCCTCGAGCTAAGATTATAGTTCGACTATGAGTGCGTTCATAGTTGGAGTTTGCTAAACAGAATAGTAGGGAAGAGGTTAGGCCATGAGCAATTATTAGTGCAGTGGCTCCTATGAAACTTCAAGGGCTTTGAATTAGCACAGCTATAATTACGAGTGCTATATGGCTAACAGATGAGTATGCAATTAGTGATTTTAGGTCTGTTTGGCGTAGACAAATAGAACTAGTTATAACTATACCTCATAGGGATAGTATTATGAAGGGATATGCCATAAAGTTGGTAGCTGGGTTGAGTATTATAGTGATACGCAGTATTCCATAGCCCCCTAGTTTTAGTAGAATGGCTGCTAGTACTATTGAACCGGCAATTGGAGCTTCAACATGGGCTTTTGGTAATCACAGGTGGAGACCATATAGGGGTATTTTTACTATAAATGCCATTATAAATGCTAGTCATAGAAGTGAGTCACTTCAGACATAGATTGAGGGTTCGATTCAATATTGAGTTAATAATAAATTTAATGAACCTAGAGCGTTTTGAGTATAAATTAGGGCGACTAAAAGGGGTAGTGATCCGGCAAGAGTGTAGAAGAGAAAATAGATTCCAGCGTTTAGTCGTTCTGTTTGGCCCCCTCATCGGGTAATTATAATAAGAGTGGGTACTAGGGTAGCTTCAAATAAGATATAGAATATGATTAATTCAGTAGCAGAAAAAGTTATAATTAGAAAGATTTGAAGTAAAACTATTATGGTAATATACAGTTTTTTTCGTACAAGAGGCTCTTTAGCTATATGGTACTGGCTGGCAATAATTATAAGTGGGAGAAGTCATGTTGTTAGTATGAGTAACGGGGTTGATAGTGAGTCAGAGAAAAATAGCATGGACATATTTAAGCTGTTGTCGCAGAATTGATTTATTAGGGGTAGACATGTTATGCTGATTATTAGGCTATATGTTGTTGAGTTGATTCATAGTATATTACTCTTTGATAATCATGTTAGTGGGATTAATATTACTGTGGGAATAATAATTTTTAACATTGAAGAAGGTTAAGATTTTGTACGTAGTCAACTCCATATGTGTTTGATACAACTACTAGTAATGATAATCCAAGCGCTGCCTCACAGGCTGCGAATACTAATATAATAATGGGCATTATACTTGCTAAGGTTATATGAGTGATAAGAATTGTTACAGTAATAAGAACAAATAGAGAGAGTATTATACCTTCTAGACATAAGAGTGAGGATATTAAGTGAGATCGATATATAAGTAATCCTAGAAGGGATGTAGTAAATGCTAGTATTATATTTATATGGGTCAGAGACATATTGATAATTATGAAATTGATCATAATCTAATGAGTCGAAATCATTTATTTTATGTTAAACTAATTATCATATTCTGATCATTCTAGTCCTTTTTGCATTCATTCATATGCTAAACTAATAATTAAAAGGGAGATAAGGAATAGGGATATAAATAACATGTTTGTTAATTTGTCAGTTTGAGAGGCTCATGGGAGTGGGAGTAATAGTGCAATCTCAAGATCAAATAATAAGAAGGTAATTGCTACTAAGAAAAATTTTATTGAGAAAGGGAGACGGGCTGAGCCTATAGGGTCGAACCCACATTCATACGGGCTTGATTTTTCGGCGTATACATTTATTTGGGGAAGTCAGAATGCGATTGTTACAAGGAGTGAGGCTAATAAGGTGTTAATAATTAGAGTTAATATAAAATTTATTATTCTTTCTTGGGGCTTTCCAAGACTGGCTGATTGGAAGTCAGCTGTACTGATTGATACTAAAAGAACAAGATCCTCATCAATAAATAGAGACATATAGGAATAATCATACAACGTCTACAAAATGTCAGTATCAGGCTGCAGCTTCAAATCCAAAGTGATGGCTAGATGTAAAGTGGAAATTTAGTTGCCGTAGAAAACATACAATGAGGAATGTTGAGCCAATAATTACGTGTAGACCATGGAATCCAGTAGCTATAAAGAAGGTGGATCCATAGACGCCATCAGAAATAGTAAATGGTGTTTCATAATATTCGGAAGCTTGAAGAAATGTAAAGTATAAGCCTAGAAGAATGGTAATTATTAGTGCTTGTATTATGTGTGTGCGGTTTCCTTCTATTAAGCTGTGATGGGCTCAGGTAATAGATACTCCGGAGGCTAATAAAACGGATGTGTTTAGGAGTGGTACTTCTATAGGATTCAGTGGGGTAATACCTGCTGGGGGTCAATAGCCTCCTAGTTCTGGTGTAGGAGCTAGACTTGAATGGTAAAAGGCTCAGAAAAAGCCAGAAAAAAAGAATACCTCAGATAAGATAAATAAGATTATTCCATAGCGAAGACCTTTTTGTACAATAGGTGTATGATGTCCTTGAAATGTACCTTCTCGTACTACATCCCGTCATCATTGGTATATTGTTAATATATTGGTAGTTAAACCTAATAGTAGGAGGAGTGAGGAATTAAAATGGAATCATATTACTAAGCCAGAGGTTAGGAGGAGAGCTGACAAGGCTCCTGTTAGTGGTCAAGGACTTGGGTTAACTATATGGTAGGCATGTGTTTGGTGGGTCATTAGGCATTATCATGTAAATAGAGGCTGACTAGCAGGGTGAAAACGTATGCTTGAATTAAAGCGACAGCAAATTCCAATACTGTTAATAAAACTAGAATTACGAATGTAATAAAGGCAGTAGTTATACTAATATTTATTAGTGCTAGGGTAGCTCCTCCAATCAAGTGAATAAGTAAGTGTCCTGCAGTAATGTTTGCTGTGAGTCGTACTGCTAGTGCTATTGGTTGAATAAATAGGCTAATTGTTTCGATAATTACTAGTATGGGAATTAGTGGTAGTGGTGTTCCTTGAGGTAAAAAGTGGGCTAGGGATGCTTTTGTTTTGTAACGGAATCCTAAGATAACTGTGCCTGCTCATAGTGGGATAGCCATACCCAGGTTTATTGATAGTTGGGTGGTAGGAGTAAAGGAGTGTGGTAGAAGGCCCAGTAGGTTTGTTGAGCCAATAAACATAATAAGTGATATTAATATAAGTGTTCAAGTTTGACCTTTTTTATTATGAATAGTTATTATTTGTTTAGCTGTTATGCGGATTAGTCATTGTTGAATAGAGACCAGGCGATTATTAATTAGTCGTATTGTTGATGGGAATAACATGCTTGGAAATATAATAATAAGTATAACAATAGGCAGGCCTATTATCGTAGGGGTAATGAAAGAGGCAAATAGATTTTCGTTCATTTAGTCTCTCAAGGGGTCGAGTGCTTTTGTGATTTAGTTGTTAGGGGTTCAGGGTTGTGGTAGTAGTAATGTTTTGAAATTTTTAGTTGAAACATGATGAATAGTGTGATAATTATTGAAATAATTGTAATGAATCAGGTTGATGTGTCTAACTGTGGCATATCATTAAGGAGAGATCTAAGCTCTCACTCTCTAACTTAAAAGGTTAGTGCTACTTAGCTTCTTAATGAGATTATAGTATTGATGATGATCACTTTTCAAAATGTTTTAAAGGGACTATTTCAAGTACAATGGGCATAAAGCTATGATTAGACCCACAAATTTCTGAGCACTGTCCATAATATAAGCCAGGTCGAGTAGCTAGCAATGTTGTTTGATTTAGGCGGCCAGGGATGGCGTCTGTTTTTAATCCCAAAGAAGGAACAGCTCAAGAGTGTAGGACATCTTCCGATGAGATTAGTATTCGGATTGTCAGTTCAGCGGGTAAAACCACTCGATTATCAACTTCTAACAGGCGAAGTTGGCCAGGGCTTAATTCTGAAGTGGGGATTATATAAGAGTCAAATGTTAGGTCTTCATAATCTGTATATTCATAACTTCAGTATCACTGGTGGCCTAGTGTTTTAATAGTTACAGAAGGATTATTAATTTCATCTATTATATAAAGGATTCGTAGGGAAGGTAGAGCGATTATAATTAAGATAATAGCTGGTAAAATAGTTCAGATTGTTTCTACTTCTTGTGCATCTATAGTGCTAGTGTGGGTTAGCTTAGTTGTTAATATTAATGAAATAATATATAGTACAAGAGAGCTAATTAAGAAAACAATTATTAGGGCGTGATCATGAAAGCCTAATAATTCTTCTATAATAGGAGAAGTTGCATCTTGGAATCCTAGTTGAAAGGGATATGCCATAAAGATATACAGGAGTTTCACCTGTAATTTAACTCTGACAAAGTTATGTAAATTTTACTAATATCTTATTTATTGAGAAAGTCATAGTGGTTATGGTGTTGGCTTGAAACCAACTTCAGAGGGTTCAAATCCTTCCTTTCTTAGAATATAGATGTGTTATTTAGGATTTACATAGGTGGGTTCCTCAAAAGTATGGTAAGGGGGAGGACATCCGTGAAGTCATTCGAGATTTGTTGATGGTAATTCTACTACTGATACTTCTCGTTTGGATGCAAATGCTTCTCATACTATAAAGATTATTAGGATAACAGCAGTCAGTGAGATGAATGAGCCTATAGAGGATACTGTATTTCAAGTTGTGTATGCATCTGGATAGTCTGAGTAGCGTCGTGGCATACCTGATAACCCTAAGAAGTGTTGTGGGAAGAAAGTTATATTTACTCCTACGAATATAATTAGGAAATGAATTTTTGCCCAGGTAGCATTTATTGTGTAACCTGAGAATAAAGGGAATCAGTGAATGAAGCCACCCATAATAGCAAAGACTGCTCCCATAGACAGAACATAGTGAAAATGGGCTACTACATAATAGGTGTCGTGAAGTACGATATCAAGAGAAGAATTAGCAAGTACGATCCCTGTCAGGCCTCCAACTGTAAATAGAAAAATAAATCCTAGAGCTCATAGTATAGCAGGAGATCATTTAATATTACCCCCATGAAGGGTGGCTAGTCAGCTAAAGACTTTGACTCCAGTGGGGATAGCAATAATTATTGTAGCTGATGTAAAATAGGCTCGGGTGTCTACATCTATTCCTACTGTAAATATGTGGTGAGCTCATACAATAAAGCCCAGGAAACCAATAGATATTATAGCTCATACTATTCCTATGTAACCAAAAGGTTCTTTTTTTCCGGAATAGTATGTTACAATATGAGAAATAATTCCAAATCCAGGTAGGATTAGAATATAAACTTCAGGGTGTCCAAAGAATCAGAATAGGTGTTGATATAAGATTGGGTCTCCTCCTCCAGCAGGATCAAAGAAAGTAGTATTAAGATTACGATCTGTTAATAGCATAGTAATTCCGGCAGCTAAGACTGGGAGTGATAGGAGAAGTAGTACAGCTGTAATTAGAACCGATCATACAAACAATGGTGTTTGATATTGAGAAAGTGCGGGAGGTTTCATGTTAATAATAGTAGTAATAAAGTTAATTGCCCCTAAGATTGAAGAGACACCTGCTAAGTGTAAGGAGAAGATAGCAAGATCGACGGAGGCTCCTGCGTGGGCTAGATTTCCTGCTAGAGGGGGATATACTGTTCAACCAGTGCCTGCTCCTGCTTCAACTATAGATGAGGCAAGTAATAGCAGGAAAGAAGGAGGAAGCAGCCAAAAACTTATGTTGTTTATTCGAGGGAAGGCTATGTCAGGCGCGCCAATTATCAAGGGCACTAGTCAATTTCCGAAACCTCCAATTATAATGGGCATAACTATAAAGAAAATTATTACAAAAGCGTGAGCAGTAACAATTACATTATAAATTTGATCATCTCCTAATAGAGCTCCCGGCTGACCTAATTCGGCGCGGATTAGTAGACTTAATGCAGTGCCTACTATCCCAGCTCAGGCACCAAATATTAAATATAAAGTGCCAATATCTTTATGGTTAGTTGAAAATAGTCATCGATTAATGAACATAGGTAAAATGGCCGAGTAGGCATTAGACTGTAAATCTAAAGACAGAGGTAAATAGTCCTCTTTTTACCAAGCCCCGTGGTGTATTACATATTGAATTGCAAATTCAAAGAAGCAGCTTCAATCCTGCCGGGGCTTCTCCCGCCTTTTTTTTCTTGCGGCGGGAGAAGTAGATTGAAGCCAGTTGTTTAGGGTTTTTAGCTGTTAACTAACATTTCATGGGTTTGAATCCCATCAATCTAGGAAGGGCTTAGCTTAATTAAAGTAATTGATTTGCGTTCATTTGATGTAAGATAGAGTCTTGCAGTCCTTATATACAGGAGTTAAATAAACTATATTTGCTGGAAGCTTTGAAGGCTTCTGGTCTATGTAACCTAAACTCCTAGTCCAAAATTATTATGATTGGTGCTAGTGGGAGAGTTAGGGTAGAGATTGTAAATATAAGGGGTAGATTTAGTATTTTTTGGGGGCTTTTGAATTGTCATTTGATTTTTATGTTGTTTGTTGTTGGGAATATTGTTAGGGATGTAATGTATGTAATTCGTGTATAAAAGTATAGGTTTAGTAGGGCTAATAGAGTCATTAGTGTGGGTATAATAATATTATTATTTTTTGTTATTTCTTGAATGATTGCTCATTTTGGTAGGAAGCCGGTTAGGGGAGGGAGTCCTCCCAGAGATAATATGGTGATTAGGATAAGTGTTGTAATTAGTGGTAGTTTATTTCATGTGTAGGATAATGAAGTTGTTGTGGTTGTTGAATTAATTATAAGTAGTATGAAGGTGGTGATTGTTATTGGGATATATAAATATAGGTTTAATAGTGTTATAGTAGGGTTATAGCCTAAAACAGCTATTATTCATCCTATGTGAGCGATAGATGAGTATGCTATAATTTTTCGCAGTTGAGTTTGATTTAATCCTCCTCAGCCTCCAATTGCGATGGATAGAAGTGATATAATTAATAGGATGTCTATGTTAATGAGTGGTATAATTATATATAAAATTGATAGGGGTGCTAATTTTTGTCATGTTAGTAAAATTAGTCCTGATATTAAGGGGATTCCTTGGGTTACTTCTGGTACTCAGAAGTGGAATGGTGATAATCCCAATTTTATTGTGAGAGCTATTGTTAATATGACTGATGCTGTTGGATTAGTTAATTTTATAATGGATCAGTGTCCAGTATATAGTAAGTTGATAATTGCGGCTATTATGAGAAGTATGGATGCTGTTGCTTGTGTCAGGAAGTATTTTGTTGCTGCTTCTGTGGATCGTGGATTATGTTCTTTTGTTAATAGCGGAATAATGGCTAGTATGTTTATTTCGAATCCTACTCAAGCTATAAATCAGTGTGAGCTTGTTATAACAATTAAAGTACCTGAAATTATTGTTGTTAATACTAGGGATAGGGTTAGAGGGTTAATTAGTACGGGAAGGATATAAACCAACATTTTCGGGGTATGGGCCCGATAGCTTATTTAGCTGACCTTACTTAGAGTATAGTGTAATATAGGTAGCACGAAGATTTTTGAATTCTTAGGAGCAGGTTCAATTCCTGTAACTCTAGAAATAAGAGGGTTTAGACCTCTATGATTTACTCTATCAAAGTAACTCTATTATCAGACATATTTCTTACGTTTGGGGTGGGATACTTGCTAAAATGATAGGGAGGGTTACATGTCATATACATATTACTAGGGTAATAGGTAAGAAATTTTTTCATAGCAAGTGTATCAGTTGATCATATCGGAATCGAGGGTAGGATGCTCGAATTCATAGAAAAAATATAGTGAATAAGAGAGCCTTGGTAGCGAAATTAATAGTGTAGAGTTCTGAAAATATTGGGCTGTGGTATGCGCCTATAAATAGAATGATTGTTAGGGCATTTATTATGATAATATTTGCATATTCTGCTAGGAAAAAAAGGGCGAAGGGCCCTCCTGCATATTCTACATTGAATCCAGATACTAATTCTGACTCTCCTTCTGTTAGGTCAAAAGGAGCTCGATTGGTTTCTGCTAGTGTTGAGATAAATCATATTATAGCTAGGGGTCATGAAGGAATTATTAGTCAAATATATTCTTGTGTTATGATCAGTGTAGTTAGTGTGAATGAGCCGTTTATAAGTAGGATGGATAGAATAATAATAGCAAGGGTTACTTCATAGGAGATTGTTTGGGCTACTGCTCGTAGAGCTCCAATTAGTGCATATTTAGAATTTGAGGCTCAACCCGATCATAAGATTGCATAGACGGCTAGGCTTGATAGGGCCAGCATAAATAACACGCTTAGATTTATGTTGATTAGGGGGTGTGGTATTGGTAGTGGGACTCATATTATTAAGGCTAGGGTTAAGGCTAGAGTAGGTGCGATAATAAATAAAACAAGAGATGATGTTAGCGGTTGAAGAGGTTCTTTAGTAAACAGTTTTACTGCATCGGCAATTGGTTGTAATAGGCCATAGGGACCTACAATATTAGGTCCTTTTCGGAGTTGTATATAGCCTAGTACTTTTCGCTCTAGTAAAGTTAAGAATGCTACGGCTAGGAGAATGGGAATAATTATTGCTAGCAGGTTAATAAAATACATAGGTTTGTTAAAGAGAGGAGTTGAACCCCTGGTTTTAAAATCTTAAGTTTTATGCAATTACCGGTCTCTGCCACTTTAACTAAGCCCTGTTCTTGGGCTAAAATCAGTATTTATGTAAGATTGAGATTATTTCATCTAATTAGCTGGGGCACTTATTTTAAGTGGGCCCTGTCTCTCTTGTCCTTTCGTACTGGGAGAGACTTTGAAATAGATAGAAACCGACCTGGATTACTCCGGTCTGAACTCAGATCACGTAGGACTTTAATCGTTGAACAAACGAACACATTAATAGCGGCTGCACCATTTGGATGTCCTGATCCAACATCGAGGTCGTAAACCCTAATTGTCGATATGGACTCTTGAATAGGATTGCGCTGTTATCCCTAGGGTAACTTGTTTCGTTGATCGTCTTTGACGGATCAATATGTAATATGATAATTTTGACTTGTCTGTCTTAATTAAATTTTCTCGGGAGTTAATTTATATTCCGAGGTCACCCCAACCTAAATTGCCAACTCAGTTAAAATGGGTTTATTTCTTGTAGAGTGTTGTTGCAGTTTATGAGTTGATTAATTAAAGCTCCATAGGGTCTTCTCGTCTTATTTTTTTATTCCCGCTTCTTCACGGGAAGATCAATTTCACTGATTGGAAGTAAGAGACAGTAGAACTCTCGTGAAGCCATTCATACAAGTCCTTATTTAGAGAACAAGTGATTATGCTACCTTTGCACGGTCAGGATACCGCGGCCGTTAAACTAAAGTCACTGGGCAGGCAGTGCCTCTAATACTTTTTATGCTAGAGGTGATGTTTTTGGTAAACAGGCGGAGTTCATGTTTGCCGAGTTCCTTTTACTTCTTTTAATCTGTCCTTGATTGCATGCCTGTGTTGGATTAACAATTGTATCAGAGTGTTAGTTAATTAATTATACTCATATTTGTTAATTATCAGTGCGTATTCGTTCTGATATACACCTATGCAGGGAGAAAGGTTTTCTTGTTACTCATATTAACATTATTACTTCTATTTTTAAATAGAATGGTCCAGTTTTGTGTTAGGAATTTCATTTTTATAATTGATATTGGTTTATGTTTATGTGGTCGAGCTTGAACGCTATCTTGTTTGGTGGCTGCTTTTAGGCCAACTGAGGTGGTTTAAATATTTTAGTTTTTTCACTAACATAGGTTGTATCCTGTGTCTGAAAGGCTGTACCCTTTTAGACTATTATTTAAGCTTACATTTAAATTTGTTTTTTTATAGGCAAGTTTAAATTAGAACTAAAATTCTCTCCTGGACAACCAGCTATCACTAGGCTCGATAGGTTTGTCGCCACTACCTAATAGTCTTTTCACTATTTTGCTACATAGATGAGTTTGCTCTTTAAGCTGCTAGTAGGTAGCTCGTCTAGTTTCGGGGTGTTTAACTTAAATTCTTTTTGCTAATGCTTTCTAGTTAAATCATTATGCAAAAGGTACAAGGGTTAAGCTTTGCTGTGTTGTACTTATAATTTTCTTTCATTTTTCCCTTACGGTACTTTCTCTATAGCTTCATATAGAATTTCTATCGCCTATACTTTTATTATTGTAAATGTTTTGTTTTAATATTGTTAAAGTAATAGTATATGGTAGATTTTGAGCTATGTTTAGTTTCAAAGTGGTCATTTTATGTGAAATCTTCTAGGTGTAAACTAGGTGCTTTTGTTTAAGCTACACTTTGTGTTGTCCAAGTGCACTTTCCAGTACACTTACCTTGTTACGACTTGTCTCCTCTTATAGGTTAATAGTTTTATATTATTTATAGTTTGTGGTATTATCTATTTGAGGAGGGTGACGGGCGGTGTGTGCGTGCCTTATGGCCGTATTCAACTAAGCACTCTATTCTTAGTTTACTGCTAAATCCACCTTTAACTTTTGATTTCACATAGGTTTTCGTGTAAAATGTTAATCCCTCGGTTCGAGGAATGTAGCCCATTTCTTTCCAATCTATAAGCTACACCTTGACCTAACGTTTTTATGCTTATACTTGTGCTTACTTTATTTCCTTTTTAGGGTTTGCTGAAGATGGCGGTATATAGGCTGATTTAGCAAAGATTGGTGAGGTAGATCGGGGTTTATCGATTATAGAACAGGCTCCTCTAGAAGGATATAAGGCACCGCCAAGTCCTTTGAGTTTTAAGCTATTGCTAGTAGTACTCTGGCGAATAATTTTGTTTATAATTTTTTATGTTTAGGGCTAAGCATAGTGGGGTATCTAATCCCAGTTTGGATCTTAGCTATCGTGTAGTCAGATTTTCTAAAATCACCTTCGTCATTTATCTTACAATATCTGAGGCTTTTTACAGCTTAGTTAAGGCTTGATTTTATTTGTTATTTAATTTCTAGAACACGCTTTACGCCGGGTGTCTATTAGTTTGGCCTAATCGTATGACCGCGGTGGCTGGCACGAGATTTACCAGTCCTTAAATAGTATAACTTAGTCAGACTTTCGTTTATTGCTTAATTTTTATCACTGCTGTGTCCCGTGGGGGTGTGGCTGAGCAAGGTGTTGTAAGCTACTTATTAGTGTGCTTGATACCAGCTCCTTTCTACCATTGTTTGGTGTAGAGGGCATTTTCACTGGGGTGAGGATTCTTGCATGTGTAAGTTTACAAATAACTAATAGAAAGGCTAGGACCAAACCTATATGTTTATGGAGTGGGGAAGAACTCATCTAGGCATTTTCAGTGCCTTGCTTTAATATTAAGCTACATTAACCTATGTAATGGAGAAGCTTACTTGAGGGTATAAGTACAGATCTGGGGAGATGTCTGTCTAAGGAAGGCGAATCTTTAAAGTAAGGGGATACGACCTTACGGGTGGTGTAGGTTACAATATTTGGATACCAGCGATCAATCAAGACGATACTGCCCGGCGGCTGTTCAGCCAGCACGTGCCGGGAAATCCACGCACGGCTATCCGCGAAGCGCTCACAAACCT